GAGGGTGGGGGAGGCAAAATCCTGCTTAAATTTGTGATGATAAGACCTTTATGGTGGTTGAGAAAACACAACCTCAAAAAAGGCTTTCTCATAGGCGCTATGATTTAATCATTACTCTTCAGAAAATTTGCAAAAGAATGGGCTAATTAAATCTCATAGAGTTCTCTAAAGCTAGAATTTCCCCTCTATTATCCTTTCGTGATCGGCACACAGAGGAGGGTGGGGGAGGCAAAATCCTGCTTAAATTTGTGATGATAAGACCTTTATGGTGGTTGAGAAAACACAACCTCAAAAAAGGCTTTCTCATAGGCGCTATGATTTAATCATTACTCTTCAGAAAATTTGCAAAAGAATGGGCTAATTAAATCTCATAGAGTTCTCTAAAGCTAGAATTTCCCCTCTATTATCCTTTCGTGATCGGCACACAGAGGAGGGTGGGGGAGGCAAAATCCTGCTTAAATTTGTGATGATAAGACCTTTATGGTGGTTGAGAAAACACAACCTCAAAAAAGGCTTTCTCATAGGCGCTATGATTTAATCATTACTCTTCAGAAAATTTGCAAAAGTAAGGAGAAACTTCAATTTTAAGATTGCAACTTAATGTTTTATTTAAACTACTTACTCTTCTTGAGGTTAAGAGCAACTTTAAACGTTATCCTCGGTTCCACAGACCAAAATTTTATATTTTAAACTAACTCTTAATTAAGAAATCTCTAGTCTGGGTTTATTCAGGCTTTCTGCTTGGAAGGCAAACGTACCAATCTATACTAACTAGAGAATTAAAATTCTAGATTAATAAAGTCTTTTAAGTCTACAGCCTCAACTACAATAGGCATAAAAGAATGATTAGCCCCACAAATCTCAGAGCATTGCCCATAGTAAACCCCCGGCTTTTCAACAAACATTCTAAACCTATTTAGACGTCCAGGAACAGCATCCATTTTTACTCCTATAGCAGGTAGAGCCCAAGCATGAAGGACATCAGCCGAAGTAGCAATAACCGTAGTCTCTATCTGGAATGGTACCACAGCCCGATTATCGACCTCTAAAAGCCGGTATTCGCCAGCCTCTAAATCACTTTCAGGAACCATATATGAATCAAATCTACCTCTATCACATAAAGGAATCTCATATCTTCAATATCATTGATGCCCTGTTGATTTAAGGATTAACCCAGTTCTCCTATGCTCATCTAATAAATATAGTAGACGTAAAGAAGGAAGTGCTAATCAAATAAGCAAAAGAGCAGGTAAGATAGTCCAAACAGTCTCTAAAGTTTGGGCTTCTAAAACAGTACGTGAAGTAAAAGTATTTAATAAAAGCTTTACACCGACAATTGCAACAAAAGAAAAAATCCCTAGAAGTAATACAATTGTGTGATCATGAAACAAAAACATTTCCCTTTGCAAAGGGGACCCAGCATCAATTAGATTTAATTGACCTCAAAATCTCATACTTAAACAGAAGAATTTAATCTATACTAACATCTTCAGTGTTATGCTTTAGGCTTTAAGCTATCTATTTCATTAACCCCAAACATTTTGGATCTAAAGCTCGACAAGCTAATATTTTTGTTAAACTAGGTTAATTATTTATATTTTATTTTAGCCTAATTACCTTAGCTCAAATTGAGGGAACTCTAATCAGCATAAGATAAAGAACAAAATATAGGATAGTCATAGGCACAGCTAGCCTTAAATATGGCTCCTCAATAGGGCAAGCACCTAACCAAGTAAGAATTATGAAAGTGACAATTAATCTTCAAAATATAACTTGATAAGGAGGAGTAAAAGAAGACGGAATCACCTTACCAGAAGCACCTAAAGGAAGAAAATAAAGAATAGAGAATGAAAAGACCAAAGCAACTACTCCCCCTAATTTATTAGGAATACATCGAAGAATTGCATAAGCAAAGAGAAAGTATCACTCAGGCTGAATATGTACAGGAGTAACTATAGATCTAGCCTCATTAAAATTTTCAGGGTCTCCTAAAATAACAGGATAAAAAAATCCTAAAATAACAAAAACCACAAAAACTACTATAAACCCCACAAAGTCCTTTCAAGTAAAATAGGGATGAAAAGGTACTTTTCTAACATGCCTAATTTCCCCTAAAGGATTACTAGACCCTTTTTCATGAAGGAATAATAGATGTAGCCCAGAAAGGCCAGCAATTAAGAAAGGTAAAATAAAATGTAAAGAAAAAAACCGATTTAAAGTTGATTGACCAACAGAAAACCCTCCTCACACTCACTCTACAACGCTGGGACCAATGTAAGGAATAGCCCTAGCTAAATTAGTAATAACAGTTGCCCCCCAAAAAGACATTTGACCTCAAGGTAATACATACCCAACAAAAGCAGTTCCTATCCTAACCACATAAATAGTTACACCTACTATCCATGTGTGAGGCTGCAAAATGTATCTTTGGTAGTATAAACCACGCCCAATGTGTAAATAGATGAAAGCAAAAAATAAAGAAGCCCCATTAGCATGAACATTTCGGAAAAATCAACCACCAGGAGTATCACGTATAATATGAATCACAGACGCGAAAGTGTTAGTTATATCTGCTGTATAGTGTATAGATAAAAATAACCCTGTAACAATCTGGACTCCTAATAAAACTCCTAAAATTGAGCCCCCGTTTCACCAAATAGAAAACCTCATAGGCCTAGGTAACCTTAATAGCCTCTCTACAGGATTTGACTGACGAATTTTATACATAAAAATTTAAAGAACTAAATGATGAGATGTAATCATTCCTACGAATTCGAAGAATTCTTACTAATAAGGATAAACCTAAAGCTGCCTCACAAGCAGCAAAAGTTAACAAAACTAAAAAGTAATGTATATCTAAACCCAAAAACCTTAAAGACCCATACAATATTGCTAGTAGCCTTAGCATTAAAGCCTCTAACCTAATTAGAACTCTTAAAATCCGAATTGATAGCTTTCTATACCTAAGTAAAGAGGAAACCAAACCCACCCCTGAAATTTTAATTATAAACAACAAAGTCAGAGTAACTACATCATCTCGGGCTTTGAAGGCCCACAGTTTATCTTAACCTATAACTTTTAATACAAGGGACTCTTTAGTCATAAGTAGATTTACAATCTATCGCCTATAAATTCAGCCACCAAAATTTAATACTGAATACCCATCAACAAAATTAAAAATAACCCACAAAGAGAAAAAGGAAGAAATGATTTCCAACATAATATTATAAGAAGATCATATCGGTAACGTGGATAAGCACCCCGAACTAACAAAAATATTACTGAAACTACTAGAGTTTCTAAAGTTAACCTAATTGGGTTAATAATTGATCTAGAAAAAAATCAAACAGAAGTAGCCATTGATATAAACATAATTCTTGCATACTCCGCTAGAAAAATTATAGCAAATAACCCACCCCTAAACTCAACATTAAACCCAGACACAAGCTCTGACTCCCCTTCTGCAAAATCGAAAGGAGCTCGATTAGTCTCAGCCACAGTCCTAGTAAACCAAATGAAGCATAATGGAACTAATAACAACATAATAGGAAAACCATTTATTACAGCCTCATCCCAAGAGCAAGTAAATAATAAAAAAGCTGAAAACAATAAAAGAAGCAATATACTTACCTCATAAGAAATAGTTTGAGCTGCCGCCCGTAGAGCTCCTAAAAAAGCATACTTAGAATTTGAAGCCCATCCAGCAAGCATTGTCCCATATACATTTAAAGCGGTAACACAAAAAAATAGTAAAACCCCTCAACACACATACTTGTAAGTAAAGCTCCTAGGGTATAGGTGTCAAAGAGCAAAAGCCAACAGTAAACTTAATATAGGAGCAAAAACAAACATATGGTAATTTCTTCCATAAGGCATTATCTTCTCCTTTACAAACAACTTAAAAGCATCAACTAAAGGCTGTCCAATCCCAGCAAACCCAACTTTATTTGGACCCTTACGATTCTGGCAATACCTTAAAACCTTTCGTTCAAGTATTGTAAAATAAGCTACAGCAAGAATTACACATAAACAAGTTAAAATTCTAATAAACAAGTATTGAAGCAATTAAAAATAATAAAAATATTGATATGACTGAAATTATTAAGCGAGAATTAGGTCAAACCCCCTCTTGGGAAAATAACCCACCACTCCAGTAAAGTTTCTTCTTGATCAGAAAATAAGGCTCTAATCAACCATAATCCAACACCCCTAAGGCTCCTAAAAACTTAGAGAAAACTTTCGGGCTTCCATAAACCAAGGGAGTAAGGAAAAAAAGAGTAGATAACCTGAATCTCTTTAACTCTATATCTGAGATAATTAATCCTAAAGTCACCCCCACAATAGTTACTAGATTAATAATATTTGAATAAATGGAAGGAAGAAAGACAAATTCTAAATTTCTAATCTCAATCCTAGAAATAAACTCCCCTCCTATTACAGCCCCTAATCCTAAAATTAGAACAGGTAAGGAAGTAAAAATATCGGAGCATCCAGACACTAGAGGAACCCCTACTTTTCCTCAAACTACCCCCTTTAGGGTACGAAAAACGTACTTAGCTGTTATCATAGTAGCAAATAGTATTAGTAATACCCTCACCAAATTAATTGGTCTTGATAATATAAGTTCTAAAATTAAGTGCTTAGAATAAAACGCTCTTATGAAAGGGGCTCCAATTAAACAAAGCCTTCTCACCGTAAATATAAGTGAAGTTAGAGGTATCCCTAATCCTAAACCCCCTATTCTTCGTACATCTTGATTTCCAAAAGTCATTATTAGAATATGACCAGCTGCCAAGAATAGTAAAGCTTTAAATAAAGCATGAGTGTATAGATGAAAAAGACCTAAAGAAGGAAAGTTTATTCCTAATCTAAATACCATTACCCCTAACTGCCTTAAAGTTGACAAAGCAATAACTTTTTTAATATCATTTTCATAAGTGGCTGCTCATCCTCCAAGAAGACAAGTAACAGAACCACACAAAAGTAGCAACCTGCATAACTCAGAACTAAGTGGTATTCTGTACCTTAACCGAATTACCAAAAAAATTCCAGCAGTAACCAATGTTGAAGAATGTACTAAAGCTCTAACCGGAGTTGGGGCAGCCATAGCTGCCGGAAGTCAAGAACTAAATGGAAACTGAGCTCTCTTAGTCAGTGCTGCTACACATAACAGTACAACAATTCCTCCTATATAAAAAACCTTATCCCTAAAAGCAAAAACAGAAAATTGTCCTCTGCAACAAAATAAGAATATCGATAAGACAATAATAACATCCCCAATACGATTAATTATCAAAGTTTGAAATCCTGCTATCTGGGACTCCCCCCTCTCGTAATAAATAATCAAAGCAAAAGAAGTAATTCCTAATCCATCCCAACCCAAAAGCAAAAAAAAAATTGAACCAGAAAAAATTAGTAAATTTATTGAAATTACAAACGACAGAAGGATTCAAATAAAACGGGTTGAAAATGGATCTTCTTCTATATATTTATTAGAAAAGAAAAATACTCTCCCAGAAATTAAAGTAACCACCATTCTAAACCTAATTCTAATTTTATCTAAAATCAAAATAAAAGAAAAAGGGCTCCCGGATAAAGAAAAAAGTTCAAATTCTAAAATAATAGTGTCACTAAAGCAAAGAAACACATATCTCAAAGATAATATTAATAAAGAATAACTAAACAATAACAAAGAAAATTTTAAAGTTTTAAGTCTTTTCATTTACTACAATAGCAGATCCCACCCCGGATACCCGAACTACAACTAAAAGCATCCCTAATAAAAGAACTACCAAAAACAGAAAAATAGAAATATTTCTACCCTCAACTAGCCTTCTTCCAGAACCTCAACTTCTTCCTCCTAAAAACCTTAGTGGCTGAGGCCATCAACCACGAAGAGACACAACTAGAGAAATAAACACCATCAATAAAACCCTCTCAACACTAACTGTAATAGGGAAATTTCTTCTAACTAAACAAATATAAATTAACAACACTAATAAACCCCCAACATAAATTAAGAAAAGAATATACGAGTACCAAAAACTTCCAAAAAACGATAATAAAGCAACAAATCCTAATCTAATTAATATCAAAACTCCAACTATTCTTACAGGGCTATAAAAAAGTGGAAAACATAACACCAAAAATATAAAAGAAGTGAATATAATGCTCAAATTCAAAAATGACTTATACGTCAACCTCTAACTCCCAAAGTTAGTATTCTTTTTATTAAACTTTTTTTGAGCTTTGGTACTAGGAGTTTCTCCTCTACTTAGTTGCAAACCAAGCCTTCTAGTTATAAAGTATAGTAACGACTAATATTTTATATTATAACCTGATCCTAAATCAAACGCATTAAATTTCTGCCAAGTCAATTTAAATTTATTTTCTAATAATACAGCCTGGTCCTTTCGTACTAAAGCCATAAAATAAAAAGATAGAATCTGACCTGGCTTACGCCGGTCTGAACTCAGATCATGTAGGAATAAAAGTTCGAACAGAACCCACATAACAAGCGCCTAGCTTGTCAGTTTCCTAGTCCAACATCGAGGTCACAAACTCATCTGTAGAATTATGCTGTTATCCCTCAGGTAATTTATCCTTTCTTAATATATTCGGCTTGTATCTTAAAGAAAGTTAAGAATTATTTCTTTATCGCCCCAATAAAATCCTTATTAGTAACCTTAACAAGTAACACACTAAAATAGAAAAAATTCTAAGGGTCTTCTCGTCCCTTTTTCAAAATTAAGCTTTTTCACTTAAACAGTAAATTCAAGATACTACCTTAGAGACAGCTAAGCCCAGTTAATCCATTCATTCCTGACTCCATTTAAAAGCCAACTGATTACGCTACCTTAGCACGGTCAGAGTACCGCGGCCATTCATTATTACATTGGGCAGGTTAAACCACAAATATAAAACTTGTAGCTATGTTTTTGTTAAACAGTCCAAGCTTATATTTGCCGAGTTCCTTTAAGATAATTTTTATTTATTCTGTTATCTACTGATAAACATGCTGTAACTATATACTAAATTTTAATACTAATTTAAACATTATCAATTTTGAAATATATTATTCAAAAAGCTCCCCTACTTTTAAATCTAGATTTAAAAAGAAATCAATTTATCAAAATAAAACTAACTTGGAGTTTAAACCTAGAAACTTTATTATCTTTCTTAAATTCTAACTATTATAAAATCTAAACACTTTATAATTCACTTTATTCGCACTATATGCTTTTTAGAGAGTTCCAGATATCCTAAGAATTGAAAGTATTTCGCCCCTAATTACTGATCTTAAAACCATATTTCCACATAATTTTTATATCCTAATATAAGTCAATAATTAGCTCTTCTTAATTCGGGAATAATTATTTAATTACATTCTAGTTTAACCATTATACAAAAGGTAAGAGAATAACAAAAATTTTTATACTTATCCTATTCCACTTCTGTAATGTCAAAATTTTGTATTTTAATATTCAACATAAGGAAATATAATAAAGACACCAATTATTATGGATCTTCTCAATGTAACTGAGACGTAAAATTTATACTTCATCTTTTAATTTAACCAAACTACATACAAGAAACTGAAGTTTCAGTATTTCTATGGAAGTCTAAAGGTAAAACATCATCCCATTCCCGAGAAAGCCCTGGAGCCTCAGAAAATAAAGCTGTTCGCTCCGCTAAAAAAGCTTCTCAAACCATGAAAATAAATATTAAAACAGCGAAGACTGAAAATAAAGAACCAAAAGAAGACACTTGATTTCATTTAAAATAAGCATCAGGGTAATCTGAATATCGACGAGGCATCCCAGCTAACCCAAGAAAATGCTGAGGAAAGAAAGTCAAATTTACTGCCCTAAACATCACAAAAAAATGAGCTTTAGCTCATCGTTCATGCAAAGTCACCCCCCTTATTATAGGAAATCAATATACAAATCCTCCAAAAATAGCAAACACTGCTCCTATAGAGAGAACATAGTGAAAATGGGCTACCACATAATAAGTATCATGCAATACAATATCTAAGGAAGAATTAGATAAAACAATCCCCGTTAAACCCCCTAAAGTAAATAAGAAAATAAAACCCAAAACTCAATATATTGCAGCTCTCATTGGTCCCCGCTTTCCATATAAAGTCATTAATCATCTAAAAATTTTAATTCCCGTTGGAACAGCAATTACTATTGTAGCAGCAGTAAAATAAGCTCGAGTATCAACGTCCATTCCCACTGTAAATATATGATGAGCCCAAACAATAAACCCTAATAAACCAATTGAAATCATAGCATAAATTATACCTAGAGTCCCAAAAGCAGGCTTAGAAGTAAAATTTCTTAACATATGAGAAATTATTCCAAACCCAGGAAGAATTAAAATATACACCTCAGGGTGACCAAAAAATCAAAATAAATGCTGGTATAAAATAGGATCCCCTCCTCCTGCAGGATCGAAAAACCTAGTATTAAAATTTCGGTCTGTTAACAGCATAGTAATAGCCCCAGCTAATACAGGCAAAGATAAAAGCAGTAAGAAAGCAGTTACTAAAACCGATCACACAAATAAGCTAAGTCGATCCATAGTTATAGCAGGAGACCGTATATTAAAAATAGTAGTAATAAAGTTAATAGCCCCCAAAAGAGAAGATATACCAGCCAGATGTAGAGAAAAAATAGCTAAATCTACTGAACAACCTCCGTGACCAATAGCTCCTGATAGAGGAGGGTATACAGTTCAACCTGTCCCAGCCCCTCCTTCTATTAAAGTAGAAGACATCAAAAGAATAAAAGATGGAGGAAGCAACCAAAATCTTATATTATTTATTCGAGGAAAGCTTATATCTGGAGCTCCAATTAACAAAGGAACTATTCAATTTCCAAACCCCCCAATTATTAAGGGCATTACCATAAAAAAAATTATAACAAAAGCATGAGCAGTAACCACTACATTATATAAATGGTCATCACCCAATAAGGCTCCAGCAGTCCCAAGCTCAAAACGAATTAAAAGCCTAAGTCCAGTTCCTACTAGACCACATCACATTCCTAATAAGACATATAAAGTCCCAATATCTTTATGATTAGTTGAAAACAATCAACGCACCAATTCGAGGACTAAATCCATAAATAGATTAAAAATCTATCACCTAAACTTCGGTCACCGAATTTTTAAAATATACCTACATACCCTACTCCTACAAAAACTAGAATCCTTAAAGCTCCAAAGAATCCTGCTTTAAATCCATCTTTAGAATCCCCTTCTAAATAGAAAGAATAGAAGAATTTTAAATAGAAGAATAGGCTCATAATAGACCCAATTAAAGGAAGTACCAAAAACCAATATCTATAGCTTATTCCTAAAGCTGACTTTAGCACTCTTCACTTTCCTAAAAATATTACAAATGGAGGAAGTCCTCTTAGTGATAAAACTCTTAGCCCTCTGAATAAGCTTTCTTCTCATAATAAAAAACAAATTAATACCAAAAAAGAAAAACAATAAATTAAAAAGTAGACTCAAAGCCTCCCATAAACAACCCCAATTAAAACTCATCCTCTATGGGTGATAGAAGAAGCCCCTAGTATAGGGGCTAATTTAGTCTGATTTAAACCAATTGTTGCACCTACTACAGCTCTTAACCCACCCAAAATTAATATTAGCTCCCCCAACCAACAACAGTTTTCAAGCAAATTAATTATAAATAAAAAAGGTGGGAGTTTCTGTCAAGTTAACATTAACAATATAGGAAGCCATCCTAATCCTCTAACAACTCTAGGAACCCAAAAATGTAGTGGAAAAATTCCCAACTTTACTACAAGACTAAAAGCAAAAATACACTCAGGCAAAATCCCTAAATTAAGAGGAAGTATAAATATTAAAAGACCCCCACAAAAAAGAAGCCCTCTACCCATTGCTTGAACACAAAAGTACTTTATGGAAGACTCTTTTCTTAGCCTAAAAAATCTATTCTCCCTAATTAACAAAGGTATTAACCCTAAAAATCTTAACTCAACTCCAACTCAACACACTAACCAATTAGAAGAAGAGACAGCCACTATAGGTCCTAAGAGTATTAGCAAACAAAATAAGAAATTACCTGAAGACATCTAAAATAGCGGAGCATTATTCACCCCATAATTATCAACATCAATGATACCCGTTCTTCCGGCGGCTATTTATTTAGTAGCTTATTATCTACAAACTATAGAAAAAATCAACCCAAATCTCCCTTCTAATGGGACATCCTTTCCATCTAGTTGAATACAGACCGTGACCTCTTCTTGGGTCATTTGCTATTTTGTGTATACCTGTAGGGTTAGTAATATACATTAAAAAGGGAGATTTAATCTTAATATCTCTAGGACTTATCACAACCACAATTATTTCTTACCTTTGATGACGAGATGTCGTTCGAGAGTCTACTATACAAGGACTTCACAATACTCAAGTAGTTACAGGACTAAAAATAGGCTTTATTCTGTTTATTGTTTCTGAAGTCTGCTTGTTCTTTTCCTTTTTCTGAGCATTTTTTCATAGAAGGCTTGCTCCAACTTTCGATCTTGGGTCTGTTTGACCTCCAGCAGGAATTGCAGTCCTATCTCCTTTCCAAGTTCCTTTATTGAACACCTCTGTTCTCTTACTATCAGGGGTAAGAGTTACTTGAACTCACCATAGACTTGAAGCTGGAAACCATAAAAGAGCAGTCCAGGGATTACTTTTAACAATTGCATTAGGAGTATACTTTCTTTGGCTTCAATATGGCGAGTATTCAGAAACAGCATTCTCTATCGCTGATAGAGTTTATGGAGCCACTTTCTTTATTGCTACTGGGTTCCACGGTATACATGTTCTTGTAGGAGCTACATTCTTGACCGTTTGTCTCGCACGAATAGTTTCTCTACATTTTGATAGAGGGCACCACTTAGGTTTCCTCTCAGCAGCCTGGTATTGGCATTTTGTCGATGTGGTTTGGCTTTTCTTATACGTAAGCATCTACTGATGAGGCTCTTTCTAAAATAGCTTAAAATAAAGCGCTAACTTTGTAACTTAGAGATGGATAATTCCTTTTAGATCAGACTTTTTAATATATACTAATCATTAACTAAAATTAAACAACCTTGATTTTAAAATCAAAACCAAAGGTAAGAAATGCCCTATCAAAGAGACCAATATAGAACTCTTTACTGGTTCCCCAGGAAAAATATAACTGATAAATCTACCATGATTTACTGAAGAATATAAATACATGTTATATGCAGCCCTAAAAAATACTATCAGGCCTATAATTAAAGAAAAAACTACTCTTCTTCTCCACAAAATAGGGACTACCCTTATTTCCCCTAATAAATTTAAGGTAGGAGGACAAGCCATATTAATACAACAAAATAAAAATCATCACAGTCTTAAGATAGGAAATACTTGAAGTATTCCTTTTATATAAGGGATATTTCGGGTAAATCTCTTTTTGTACCTAAAGTAGGCTAAACAGAATATAGCCGAAGAAGAAAATCCATGAGCTATCATAGTCACAATTGCACTAAAAATTCCCCAACTAGAGTCTAAAATTAATCCTGCAACCACAATTCTTATATGACCTACTGAAGAATAAGCCACAAATGATTTTACATCTATTTGTCGTAAACATATTAAACTAGCCAAAAACCCTCCCCATAATCTTAACGACACTAAAATTAAGGAAAAAGAATCCAAATATAAATTTAATCCAAATTTCATTTGGTAAATCCCAAACCCCCCTAATTTTAGTAAAATTCCAGCTAGAATTATTGAACCTGCTAGAGGAGCCTCTACATGAGCTTTTGGTAACCACAAATGAACACCATATATAGGCAACTTAACCAAAAATGCCCCTAACACTCCTAGTAAAACTAAACCTCTTAGCCCACTATTCCTAATATTTATTAAAAGAAATTCTATACTTCCCACCTTTCCTCTACTGTATAAAATTAGAACAAGTAAGGGTAAAGAAGCTGAGACTGTATATATTATTATATATCTACCAGCCTGAAGCCGTTCAGGTTGGTATCCTCAACCAATAATTAATACTAACGTAGGAATTAGAGAGATCTCAAAGAAAATATAAAAACTCAAAACTCTTGAAGACCTAAAAGCAAAAACTAAAACTAAGGATAGTCTTAAGATTCTCAAATTAAAAGAATTAGAACCCGTATATTCCCATCTAGAAACCATAGAAAGATAACATAAAAGGCAAGACAACAACACTATTAACCTTGATACTCTGGTTGAAGAGAATATTGTATCTAAACCTACAGAAAACCTATTATTTAGGCTAAATATACAGAAAATCACCCTCAAAAAAAGAGATACTACAATTGGCAAAAATCCCTCAGACAAAAAAGAAACGAAAACTAATATTCTAAGTAAAGAAATCATCTTTATAAGAACGGAGAAATGATCCCCAAAAATCAAGTTAGAAGCTTGAATTATATAATTCTTACTATTTAATTTAGTGCTTTTAACCGGTATTAGAAATGGGAAATTTTTCCCTAATTTAAATTAGCAGATTAAATTATATATTTCTAAACTTTTGTTACATAAGGGTTTTGAAAACCTTTTTAGGAAAGAACTTTTCCAACTTTACGTAAATTTTAATGTAATCGTAAAACCAATGTTTGCTGTTTCTTTTGCTTTTGCCCTGATCTTATCTGCCATTCTAGCTATGGTTTATATAATTACTAGTTACATTAGTTATTCCGACTTTAGAGAAAAACTTACACCCTTCGAGTGTGGATTTGATCCTCTAAGAAAAATACGATCTCCATTTTCAACCCGTTTTTTCCTATTAGTAGTACTCTTCCTAATTTTTGATGTAGAGATTGCTCTGCTTTTTCCTGTTCTTTCATCCCTTTCAATAGAACTATCAATTATTCTTCTTTTTGGGTTAGCAGGATTTCTCCTAATTTTATTGATCGGAATGTTTCATGAATGGAAAGAGGGAGCTCTAGATTGAGTAAGTTCCTAAACAGGTAAGCTAAACTTTTAAGCTATTGGGCTCATAACCCAACAATGGAGATATTCCCTTGTTTATAAACTTTGTCATGATTAAATTATAGCTTAGACCAAGCTTAATATGGTAATTAGTGTAAATTAGAAACTTATTAAAAAAGAACTAAACAACCCAGCAAGAAACCTTAAACAATATTAGAAATAATAATTTATTAGCGTCTAACAGGGCTGACCAACTAGGTGCCAGCAGTCGCGGTCATACCTAGAACCCAAGCTATAAATATTTAGGCTGGCTATTTATTAGAACATTTATAAACAGGTAAAATTTTTATAAATTGAAATCAAACCTATACTCGTTAGCCTAAACTCTAGCTATAAACCAGGATTAGATACCCTGCTATACAGAGCCAAAATTTAATGCTTAAGCACTAAGACTTTATAGTTAAAACTTAAATGACATGGCGGCAGCTCAATTTCAGGGGAACTTACCAGATAAATGATAACCCACAGGGCACCCTACTTTTTCTAACAGTTTGTATATCACCGTCTTCAGAGCCCGCCTTAGATGAGCTCGAAACGTTCAAATTAGACAAAAAGACAGGTCAACATGCAACCTATGTAAAAGTCCTTAAGGTGAGTTACAATGACTTTTAGTCTTGGAAGTTTTTTGAAAATAAAACAGAAAACGGACTTGAAAGTAAAAATTATTTAGAACTAAAATTTGAATTTCAAAAAAGCTGTGCACAAATCGCCCGTCACTCTCGTTGATAAAAGGAGATAAGTCGTAACATAGTAAGTGTACTGGAAAGTGCACTTGTCTGGATAGTGTATAAAACACACCACCTTTTCGAGGTGGAGAAGAACATTGTTCTCTAGATAACTTTTACTTGAAAGCGAAATTGTATTGCGCTAAGTTTCGGCCTTAGTTTTGAGAACCTCTCTCAAGTATAAAATGTTTACAGATTTATTTTCAGCTCTGGACTGTATACAAATTGGATGAATGTCTTTTTTCCTTTGATCTACCCCAATAGTTATAGCAGGAGTCTTTCTTCTTTCAAATTCCTGAGGGCAATCCAACTCAAAAATTTTCCTTTCAGTTTTATCAACAAATTCTGATACTCCCCAAAAATCTTTACCAGGAATCAGCTTGTTTGTTTTTGCTCTTTTAGGGTTTCTACTATCTTTAAACCTACTAGGCCTGGTTCCATTTGTTTACAGAACAACTAGAAATATCTGAGTTGCTGTTTCTTTTGCTTTAGTTTTCTGAACTCTTCTTATCCTCTCAGGGTGAATTAAATTTCCAATAGAATCTTCAGCCCATCTTGCTCCCTCGGGAGCACCTGCTCCCTTAGTTCCCCTACTTGTATTAATTGAAACCTTAAGTATTTGTATCCGACCTATTACCTTAAGAGTCCGATTAATTGCAAATATTAGAGCTGGGCATATTATTATAGGTCTTATTGCTAATGCTCTGGCAGTTGTGTCCCTTCCTATTGGATTTATGGTTTTCTTTGTTCATATTGGATACAACATATTTGAACTATTTGTATGTTTTGTTCAGGCCTATGTTTTTTCTCTCTTAGTTAAACTTTATAGGGAAGAACACCCATCCCATTAGTCTTGAGGATGAAGCTATCTAGCGTTTAACTGTTAATTAAAAGACAGCACCCTTATTGGTGCCTTCCTTTCCATGCCACAATTAAGACCTATAATAGGAGTAATTATTTTTCTATTTGTATTAACGCTTTATTTTATTTTCTTTTGTGGAATTAGAAAAAAACCAGCTAAAGTAGTAAGATCTAAAGTTGAAACCTCAAAGAAACCCTCACTTATAGTATTTTAGATATTTATAGGATGGCAGAAAAATGCCTAAACTTTAAGCGTTTATCATGATCTAATGATCTCCTATAAATCCTTTCGGTGTTCGGCACAAGAGAATTTGAGTCTCTAGGAGGTTTATTTCCAGAGGATG